ACATGCGGATATACCTAATCTATATCTGCGTCTTCTCTCTTCTTTTATTGTCCTCCTGTCGTCAATTGACGTATGACTTAGGGCTCAATATAATTTCATATGGCTTAGGTGAATTTAATAATTTGACCGGCCAAATAATATTTTGGTAAAGCAACTAAAATCCAATGCGAAGGAAAGGATCTTGGGGATCCAACCCAGCTTTGTGAATGATAGAGATAAAGATTCTACTATATGTGTTTATATTGCTTTTTTTTTTCCTAAGGGTGGTTGGCCCTCGGGACCTAGTATTTCTGCTTCTAGTTTATTTCTAGATCAAGGTGGCCATAGGCCCCTATGGTCCAGTGGTTACGACCTCTCTCTTTCACGGAGAAAACGAGGGTTCAAGTCCCTCTGGGGGTGTAACAACACTCAAGACTATAGGAAGACTATAGGAGTAGGAGTGGGATTTTATATCAAGTGATCCCTGTTTGTAAAGTCCTTCTATTAGTCTACTTAGAAGGACTTCATATTTTATATCATTTGATATTTCTATTTATTTGTCAAGTCTGCCTGGGAGATGAAAGGAAGTTGATTATGGAACGTCTAAAATGAATTAGGCGTTGGGTCGATGCCCGAGTGGTTAATGGGGACGGACTGTAAATTCGTTGACAATATGTCTACGCTGGTTCAAATCCAGCTCGGCCCAACAATTTGGCAACCTACTATCAGATGGTAGAACCCTCTTGTTCTTAAGAAATACCTATCCAAATTTTCTGCTAGATCTCTTCTTATTTCCCTGGGATTGTAGTTCAATAGGCTAGAGCACCGCCCTGTCAAGGCGGACGTTACGGGTTCGAGCCCCGTCAGTCCCGACGGATCCAATAAGTACATCAATTCGCCTCTTTATTTTCTTCTTTATTTTCTGTGAAAGAAGGGGAGCATAATTGAATTCCGAAGGGGTTTCCCCTCTTTTTTTCAGGATTCTGTCGAAGAAAGAACAAACCCTAAACAAAAAAGGAAAATAACTAAAATAGTGAAGTTGATAGAATATTCCATTTTTCTCCCGCGACTCATTTTTCTCATACTTCTTTGGAAGACAAAGAAAATTGGATCATTAAAATTTAGAACCTAATTCCTCTCTTTTTCCACTTCGCTTGTATTGTTTGTTGGGGTTTTGTAGTTAATGGAAACAGACGTGTGGTTAGATGAGACTTCATTTGATGGTTCTACAAGGAAGACCTAAAAAGAAAGAAGAGAAAATAAGGATAAATAAAGGAGTTTTTTATTGGTCCGGGAATCCAATCTTGGATTCGGTATGGATAAAAGATCTTCGTATGTTATACTATTCAATTCTCGACGACGAATTAATTTAATAGCTCAGATATTGTTATTCATGATATTGATCCGATTCAAGATCATCGATAGGTAATGCATTCATTGAATTGACAGGTGAAAAATTTATCATCTCTATGGGATTAAATCCCGAGTTATTGTGAAATAAAAAAACGATGAGATTATGGAAGTAAATATTCTTGCATTTATTGCTACTGCACTGTTCATTTTAGTTCCTACTGCTTTTCTACTTATAATTTACGTAAAAACAGTTAGTCAAAACAATTAATTACTTTAAATGAAACTTGACTTCTGAATTCTTATCAATAGTTGAAGAAATCAAATGAAAAAGTATTCTATTTTTGCGTCTTAAATGAAATCAAGGGGCTATAATCCGCGGTATTCTATGAGATCCGAGAGTATGGTAAGTAAGAAATTTATTTCTTACTTACCATACTCTCTAGTAGTGTTATGTTATAGTAGTGTATAAAGTTGTAAATAGAGTTGGTATACTCTATTATCTTCTATCTTCAATATATGTAGTTATTAATCCATATATAGAATTGACGTAGGACCCAATTCTATTTCTTTGATACATCTATTTATTCCGATGAATCTGAAATAATCGTTTTACTGTTATAGAATACATTTCTCCACTAGAATCCAATGGAATTTCGAAATGAAGATATTTTTATTTCAAAATTATTTCAATTCAAATAAAAAATGCGTTACGGAACGATCTATAAAAGAATTGATAGCGTTTCTTTCCTCAACTAAATTAGGAGTGCTTTTAAAGTCCACTTCTTCCCCATACTACGAGTGAAAGGGAAAATGTAAAGACTACCATTAAAGCAGCCCAAGCGAGACTTACTATATCCATGTGAATTATGTCCCTTATCTCTATGATAGAATTATTCCATTATTGCTCACTAATAATAGTAGAATGAATGGTCCAGAGTCAAAAAGGGATTCTGACCAAACACTATTGATGAACCAATCAAATAAACCCATTTCAAAAATTCCTATATGATTTCTAATGGGGAAAGACTAAACACAAGTAAAATACACAATGACACTACAAAGGAATGTTACTAATGGAATGGAACGTCCAGTAATAAAATAAGAGAGCCCTTTCCTTTTTTTCTTGCCCTTCAAAGTAAAAATAGATCAATTGCTATCTATTACATACTTTTATTTCCTATTTGATATTGATATTTGATATAATCCGTACCCCTTCGCGATTGTCTATCTGAAGGAGTTGGGAGATAGTATATTATACTCTTGACGAGGGGTGAAAAAAAATCATTTTTTTTTTTTTTTCTATAAAAAATCTATGCAATCTCAATCTAATAGTGATTGAATGCCTGAACACTCAGAGATTCTCGCGAGTCTATACGCGAGTCTATATATGTAGATTACAGTATAGAAATTCCCTAACTAGTAGTTGAATTATCCCCCGGCTATCCAATGTAATTCAAGACCCAATGAGTATAGCAATAGAAGGGAATCGGAAAGTCTTGCTTCGACCTTTATAATCTTTTTATATTCAAAGATTTCCAATCTTTTACAAAATTACCAGAACAGATGTTTAGAATCAACCAAGTATCAACAGTCCCCTTATTCTGTTCTGCTGGGGAATTAGTTATATCAGCAGAGCAGAATAAGATATTTCTATTCATTTGTTGATGAGGCGGCACCCGGATTTGAACTGGGGAAAAAGGATTTGCAGTCCCCCGCCTTACCACTCGGCCATGCCGCCAAAACGATACACAACAGGATAAAAAATTACCGTTGGATTACTAAACTTTAGTTTATTGTACTTGCATCCCCTTTTTCATCCTTAAATATAAAAAAATTATAAAATAAACCCTTTTTCCCCTTTTGATTGTGTTTTATTTACCCCTTTGATTTGATTGATTGTATAGTATCTCAAAACACACAATGCCGAAAAACTTCAACTCACTTTTCTATTTAAAAATCAAATTCTATTTTGACTCAAAAAAGCTAAAATTTATGACAAACAGGAACCATTAACTATTCGTTGACTGAGAATTCGTGAATTATTCTTAGATTTGAATATAAAATTTGGTTTGCCTAATGACATAAGAAAATACAAATTGATACATCCTTAATTGATTCTTTTGAATCAAAAACCATTCTCCATTTCCATTATAACAAAAATTAGAAGTATATGTAAACCCCAGAACGGAAATTTTTACACAGATACCAAGTATTTAGAGTATGTTGCCTATAAATAAAAGGAATTCGTTGGAACAAAAAAAGGCCCGGCTGGGTATTGACCGGGCCAGGTCCAAAAGGCACCTCGAACAAAATAAAAGCAAGAAGGTCTTCTTTATTTATCTTTCTATTTGGATCTTTCGAGCATCTAAATGGAATTGCTAATTATATAATAACGATAAAGAATGTGAAAGAAATACTTTCTTTAATCCTTACTTGATGTGTAATGTAACATAGTAATTATCTTTTTCAATTGGGAGAGATGGCTGAGTGGACGAAAGCGGCGGATTGCTAATCCGTTGTACGAGTTATTCGTACCGAGGGTTCGAATCCCTCTCTTTCCGTTTCCGTTGATGACTTTCTATTTTTTTCTTTCAATTTTCGCAAACCCCCTTTTTATTTTTTCCTAGTTAAACGTGTGGAATAGATAAAATAAAATTGAAAGAAAATTGTAAAATCAAGCAAGAAAAACTAAATTTTTATTTTATTCTTCACGTCCTGGATTACGTCCTGGATCATTGGATAGGAATCCAAAGATGAAGAGAGAAACAAAGAATATTACTACTGTGTAAACGAAAAGTTTGAGAGTAAGCATTACACAACCTCCAAGATCATTTTTTGAAAAAGAAAAACGAGAAAAGATAATAGATCCTCCATTTTTATATCACATATCCTATTTTGACACCAAGAAAAAAAATTCTAGAAATAGAAAAGAATGTTCAGAAATTCAAATGAAGTGAAAATGAAATTTCATTTCAATTTGTAATATAATAAGAGTCTTTAATTACCACAAATCACTTTCATACCCATAATTAGCTATTGTAAGGGACCCTAAGCTAATTATTGTAAGGGACCCTAAGCTAATAAGGTATTTCACCATAAAAAGGATTAAAATCGGGAAATGCGGCGAGCCGGGTTTCTCGCGGCTATCCGATAATTTCACTGTTTGAATCGAAGGTTCATACTGTCAGACTTATTTGATCTTATCAATTGTTATAATTTTTATCGAATAAATCATGAATTTTCTAGGATAGTATTAAAGATCTTATCGAAAACTTACAGCAGCTTGCCAAACAAAGGCTAAAAGAAAAAAGAACAGGGGTATGACTGGCATGACATCTACGATTGGATTCAAAAAAGCATAGGCTTCGGGCAATTTGGCGAAGAAAAGACTACTCGGATAAAGGGCAGAATTAAGACAGATCAAACTAAAGATATTAAGCATAACAGACATTTTTTTCGTCGAGATAATTGCATTTTGATTGAGTTATTGATATAAGGAAAAATAAAGAAAGTAGGGTAGACAAAAAAATCCTTCTTTTTCCGTTCAATCAAAAATCCTCCAATTCTCAAAGGAGAATAGAAGAAATCATACTTTCATACAATATCTTAATTGAATTATATGTAATGATCAATAAATTCAGTTGAATTCTAGATATACACATGTCAAAATCCTAGCACGAATCTATAATAGATTCTATAAAGAATAAAGATTTTCTATAGATAGTTTGGGCTGGAATTGACGAACACTTAATACCAATATTATTCTTTATTAGTATTAGTGTCCAATAAAAGTAGAAATGGGGCGTAGCCAAGCGGTAAGGCAACGGGTTTTGATCCCGCTATTCGGAGGTTCGAATCCTTCCGTCCCAGAGCATATCCGTTGTATCTGAATACTTCTTTTTTGTTCAACAAGGTTCTGTTTAAAGGTCTAATATTGCATAGAATATTATTCCTCTTTCTTTTTTAAATTTTGAATTATTCTTTTCGGAATCATATCTAAGTTTTTCACAAACTGAACTAAATCGAGTTCAAATGACATGCAAATGCAAAAGTAACTGATAACTGAAACCTTTTCTGATTCAGATAAAGATAAGATGAGACCTAGATCACAGTTCCAGAAAGATTACTTAATCTCAGGCTAAACAAAATATGAAAATACATATAAAACGAGGAAGTGCTTAGTTTATAGGTATGTATTGTTATCCTATTTCAGTCACAATAGTCTTTCTATTTTTGTGAAAAATAATTAGCATCCCTAAAATATTAAAATTGAAATATTTAACAATAATATTTCTTTTTTTTTTGTTCGATCTATTTAGCTTATTTGCTTTACATCATTGACAATTCCATTAGAAAATATTTTTCTTTCTTATGATAATAAAATGGAGTCTTTACTGCAAAACTTGATTCAAATAATCATGCAGAAGTAGGAAACTTTTTCAAGTAGCAAGATTTGTAATGATTCCTTATGGATTGAATCTTTGGGAAGTTGGAAATGGGTCAGTCTATCTTATTGAGTAACTTGAAGAGGCAGAGTCAAATATAATTTATTTATTCCTGCGATTTCTGTTAGTTATGTTATTTCTATATTTAGATTAGATTTCTGGATATTTCTGTTAGATATTTTTTTTGAGATCGATATTTATAGAAAAATGTTCCATTCATACAAAAAAAGCCGGGGTCTTGCTAATATTTCTTCAGAAAAATCTTTATTATCTATGTAGATAGATAAGAAAAAATAGAAATGACTATGTCTATGTACCGAGCGAACCAATGACTATTCATGATTCCATAATTGAATCAATTCCATACTGGTTCCAAATTAGAGGAATGTTATGGTAAAACTTCGTTTAAAACGATGTGGTAGAAAGCAACGTGCGACTTGAAGGACACGATCCGGCGTGGATTCTTACCACCATTTTATATAGGAATGAAAGTGCTCTTGGCTCGACGTCGTTTGTTCTATTCTACTAGAACCCCTCTTTTTTTATTGGGTTGTAATGTAAATAGTGCATGATGGAGCTCGGGTAGAAAGTATTTATGAATTTCTCAGGGGCAACGATCTAGGGTTAATGCCAATCAATAAATTGGAACAACTTCGTAAGTATATCTTCGATATAGAAATCGAAAGGATCTGATTCTAGCAAAATTTCAATTAAAAAAATTTTTGTTGGAAGGGCTAAAACTTTTTCGATCCACAGTGTATCGCGCACGAATCAACCGTATGATTCTTTAATAGAAAGAAATCACAAAAGGGGTATGTTGCTACCATTTTGAAAGGATTAAGAAGCACCGAAGTAATGTCTAAACCCAATGATTTAAAACAAAGATAAAGGATCCCAGAACAAGGAAACACCACTTCAATTGTCTCACGGATCCGAATAAAGAATAAAAATAGATTTTAAACGAGACAAAAAAAGGGGGTTAAAGACCACTCAATAAAAAAAATATCTTAAAGAAAAATCTTTAAGATATTTGAGAATTATTGAACTTGAGTTATGAGTACAAATGATTTTTTTCAGGAAGCTAAAAAAATGACTATGAGTTAAATTATAGACTCATTTATTTTACGGATTCCTTTTCTATTTATTCTAATTTTATCCATAGACAAAACTTCTAATCATTTTTTCTCGAGCCGTACGAGGATAAAACTTCCTATACGGTTCTAGGGGGGGTTCTTTTTCATCTACATCTATCCCGATGAGCCGTCTACCGAATCGTTGCAATTGATGTTCGATCCCGAAGAGAAGGAAGAGATCTTCGGAAAGTGGGTTTTTATGATCCGATCAAGAATCAAACTTATTTAAACGTTCCCGCGATTCTCTATTTCCTTGAAAAAGGCGCTCAGCCTACAGGAACTGTTCAGGATATTTTAAAAAAAGCAGAGGTTTTTAAGGAACTTTACCCTAATCAAACGAAATACAATTAATTAAATTAAGGAAATAAAAACTAAGGGTAGGATAGGATAGTGATTTCTATATCATTTTGGATATCTTTTCTATACTATGTTTTTTTATTTCATTCTTTTCTTGCTCTATTCATATTCATATCTATTTCTCATTGTTTTTTTAGAATATTTTGGAAAACCTTATTTGATTGATCCTCACAAAATAAAAAATTATGGCATTACCTGCAATCGCGTGGTTTTCATTCGAACTCTAATACCAA